CCCACTGGACCAGAAGCTTCTCAAGCCCAAGCATTTACTTTTCTCGTTCGAGACCAGCGTCTTGGGGCTAATGTGGGATCTGCTCAAGGGCCTACTGGTTTAGGTAAATATCTAATGCGTTCCCCAACCGGAGAAGTCATTTTTGGAGGAGAAACGATGCGTTTTTGGGACCTGCGTGCTCCCTGGTTAGAACCTTTAAGGGGTCCAAATGGATTGGACTTGAGTAGGTTGAAAAAAGATATACAACCCTGGCAAGAGCGGCGTTCCGCAGAATATATGACTCATGCTCCTTTAGGTTCTTTAAATTCCGTGGGTGGCGTAGCTACTGAGATCAATGCAGTCAATTATGTCTCTCCGAGAAGTTGGTTAGCTACCTCTCATTTTGTTCTAGGGTTCTTCTTCTTCGTAGGTCATTTGTGGCACGCGGGAAGAGCTCGTGCAGCTGCAGCAGGATTTGAAAAAGGAATTGATCGTGATTTTGAACCTGTTCTTTCCATGACTCCTCTGAATTGAGCTAAGACAGGAGATCCAATGCTTGAAATAGGAATGCCTTTCATTTGATCATACATCTTGGGATCAGGGCATACTTACAATCCTTTTTAAATCTGTTTTCTTTTTTTTTTTTTTTCGACCCATTTATATATATAATCTATTTTTTTTTTGGATTGACTCGGCTATTACACCGAGCCAATCCCCCTTCTTTATGATAACAGTACGGGCATAACCACTAAATCAAAAAATCCATTCAATTCAATGAACAAAAAGGAGAGAGAGGGATTCGAACCCTCGATAGTTCTTTGTTCAAAACTATACCGGTTTTCAAGACCGGGGCTATCAACCACTCAGCCATCTCTCCGAAAGACCTTCTTTATTTTATTCCTATAAATAGACCACGGCCATAGGGGTGAATACCACTACTATCTATAAAAAGACCTCGGGTGGGGATTTACCGGTGGATCCATATATCCGTGTATATGCTCCAGCGCGCCCATTTGGGTTGTGAAATAAACAAAAAATTCCATTTCCCCCTCCCTCGAACCTGTGTACGAAGAAAGTGGTAAAGGGTTAGTCATAAGTCATATAGAATCAATGGATTCATGGAAAAGTAAAATCCCTCAATGATGTATTATTTTGTGACTAATAAAGGGATCAAATGGTATAGTTCATTTGTTGTTAGCTTGGAGGATTAAAAGCATGACTCTTGCTTTTCAATTGGCTGTTTTTGCATTAATTACTATTTCATCAATCTTATTGATTAGCGTGCCTGTTGTATTTGCTTCTCCTGATGGTTGGTTGAGTAACAAAAATGTTATATTTTCCGGTACATCATTATGGGTTGGTTTAGTCTTTCTAGTTGGTATCCTTAATTCTCTTATCTCTTGAACCTATTCGTCCCAGATCCAAAAGCGAAAAGACCCCCCGAATTTGTCTCGGTTGTGAGACACATTAGAAAACAATAAATTAGAGGGGGGTCAAAGTTAGTACAAACTTCTTCAAAAAAAAATTACTAATTTATTTTAGAATAAATAATTGGAATCGACCTGAGGAAAGTCTCTGACCCGACACTGTCGAAAAATGATCCAGATATATAAGATATATAGTAATATTGTATGGATATAGGATATAGTATGTATCAAAAATGAAAAATGCGGATATGGTCGAATGGTAAAATTTCTCTTTGCCAAGGAGAAGATGCGGGTTCGATTCCCGCTATCCGCCCAAGATAAAAATAAAATAGCTTAATTATTAACTAAAACTAAACTTTTAAACATTAAAAAAATAAAATATGATTATGATAAAGGATATATGCTACGGGATTGGGTATACTTATCCGCGATCGCGGAGTAATTCTATTCCCCCCTTTTACCAACCCCCAAAAGCGGCAATTAATTAATATTGAGTCAACCCGAAAATTTTTTGACAAACAAGATATTGCGGAGACAGGATTTGAACCCGTGACCTCAAGGTTATGAGCCTTGCGAGCTACCAAGCTGCTCTACTCCGCGCTGAAGAGAAGAACTAAAAACTAATAGTAATATACAAGCAAAGGTTGAATATGTCCCTCTACCATATCTGTATAAATAGAATAGCCCATTTATACCGAATGGTAAAGGGGAACTCTATGATCACCGACCATAGAATAGAATTCAAGAGTTAATATTTACCAACTTGATCTTGTTGCTCCTGGCAACAAACATGTATGAACCATTTCACAAAGTCTATGTCCGGAAAGTCCAAAGTCTCGATAGTTAGCTCTCGGTCTGCCGGTCGCAAAACAACGTCGACGCAGACGTGTGGGGGCACTATTCCGCGGTGGGGATTGTAACTTTCTATAAATTTCCCATTTGTCACTCAATGACGTAACCTTTCTTATTTCATTTTTTAAGGATTGACGAATCGAATTATATTTATGTTCCAATTTTTGTCTCCTTTTCTCCCGCTGAATCAAACCTTTCCTCGCCATAATGGTTCATTTCCTATTCTATTAGTATCCCTGATA